GTACCTCGTGAAAAAAGACTTCCTTAATTTGTGAAATTGAATTCTGTTTCAGTTAATTCTGTTTCTAAGTAGGTCAATATGTATGGTTGGAGGAGTCTATCCATCGCATATAGGCCTTAAGAACATCTTAACATAACGTCGAGGCGATGTCAGGACCTAAAAGATCGAATCAAATGGAAGGGTACATAGACAAGTAAATCCCTTTTGAATTACAACCCTTAAGGGGATTCCGCGTTCGAGGGGAAGTAGACTACTCAAGAATTTCCTATTTCATTTATTTATATGGAAATAGTATCATTTATTTTGAATGAAATAAAAAATTCAAAAAATAGAAAAAAAAATAAGAATGAATCAATGAAATGTTACTTGGTCTTTACTACTAACTTGAGTGAGGAGTAGATTCTAGGAGATTTTTCGAGAATTCGAAAGTAAAAACCGCTTTTTTTTTATTTGGTTCTAACTACTTGAGCCGGACGAAAAGAAATTTTCACGTCCGATTTTAAAGGGGGAGGATCTTATCCCAATTTTTCTTTTGCTAGGCCTATACCTAAAAAACCTACTTTCTTACGATTACGAGGGTTATTCGAATATGAAATACAATCCTGGAAATACAGCATCCCCGTTTTTTTTACTACTCAAGGCTTCGATATATTTCGAAATCGAGAAATTTGTACTGGAGCAGGTGCGATACGAGAACAATTAGCCAATATGGATTTGCGAAGTATTCTAGATTATTCATTAGTCGAATGGAACGAATTAGGCGAAGAAAGAACCACAGGTAATGAATGGGAAGATCGCAAAATTGGAAGAAGAAGGGATTTTTTGGTTAGACGCATAGAATTAGCTAAACACTTTATTCGAACAAATATCGAACCCGAATGGATGGTTTTATGTTTACTACCAGTTCTTCCTCCTGAATTACGACCCATCATTCAGATAGATGGGAGTAAGCTAATGAGCTCGGATATTAATGAACTCTATCGAAGAGTCATCTATCGAAACAATACGCTTACCGATCTATTAACAACAAATAGATCTACACCGGGAGAATTAGTAATGTGTCAAGAGAAATTGGTACAAGAAGCCGTAGATACGCTTCTTGATAATGGAATTCGCGGACAGCCAATTAGGGATGGTCATAATAAGATTTACAAGTCGTTCTCTGATGTAATTGAAGGAAAAGAGGGAAGATTCCGTGAGACTATGCTTGGCAAACGGGTTGATTATTCGGGTCGTTCTGTCATTGTTGTAGGACCCTCACTTCCACTACATCGATGTGGATTGCCTCGGGAAATAGCAATAGAGCTTTTCCAGACATTTGTAATTCGGGGACTAATTAGACAACATCTTGCTTCGAACATAGGAGTTGCTAAGAGACAAATTCGGGAAAAAGATACAATTGTATGGGAAATATTGCAAGAAGTTATGCAGGGGCACCCCGTATTGCTGAATAGAGCGCCTACTTTGCATAGATTAGGCATCCAGGCATTTCAACCCATTTTAGTCGAAGGACGTGCTGTTTGTTTACATCCATTAGTTCGTAAGGGATTCAATGCAGACTTTGATGGGGATCAAATGGCTGTTCATGTACCCTTATCTTTGGAGGCTCAAGCGGAGGCCCATTTACTTATGTTTTCGCATATGAATCTCTTGTCTCCAGCTATTGGGGATCCTATTTCCGTACCAACCCAAGATATGCTTATTGGTCTATATGTATTAACCATTGGGAATCGCCGAGGTATTTGTCGAAATAGGTATAATCCATGGAATCGAAGAAAGTATCAAAATGAAAGAATTAATGATGATAATCATCAGTCTAAGAAACAAAAAGAACCTTTTTTTTGTAATTCCTATGATGCAATCGGAGCTTATCGCCAGAAAAGACTCAATTTAGATAGTCCTTTTTGGCTCCGTTGGCGAATCGATCAACGCATTATTGCTTCAAGAGAAGGTCCCATCGAGATTCACTATGAATCTGGAGGGACTTGTCAGGAGATTTATGAACATACTTTTTTAGTAAGAAGTGTAAAAAAAGAAATTCTTTGTATATATATTCGAACAACTATTGGTCATATTTCTCTTTTTCGAGAAATCGAAGAAGCTCTACAAGGGTTTTGTCGAGCCTCCTCGTATGGTCACTAATCATATGGCATCTCAATTAAGTGATTTTGTGACACTGGCGTGAATTTTGATCTCTCTGTTGCTACTAGGACTCTACTTCCTCTGAATTTTCATCCGGATTAATATTGAGAAAGGGAAGTTTTCAAATCATTGACTCAAACTCATTGTCGAATCCCAATCAGCAGAATATGGAGGGACGTATGGCAGAACGAGTCAATCTGGTCTTTCACAATAAAATAATAGACGGAACTGTCATTAAAAAACTTATTAGCAAATTAATAGATCACTTCGGAATGGCATATACATCACACATTCTGGATCAAGTCAAAACTCTGGGTTTCCAGCAAGCCACTGCTACATCCATTTCATTAGGGATTGATGATCTTTTAACGATCCCTTCTAAGGGATGGTTAGTACAAGATGCTGAAGAACATAGTTTAATTTTAGAACAACACCATCATTATGGGAATGTGCACGCAGTAGAAAAATTACGCCAATCTATTGAGGTGTGGTATGCTACAAGTGAATATTTACGACAAGAAATGAATCCTAATTTTAGGATGACAGATTCACTTAATCCAGTCCATATAATGTCTTTTTCGGGAGCTAGAGGAAATGCATCTCAAGTGCACCAATTAGTAGGTATGAGGGGATTAATGTCGGATCCTCAAGGACAAATGATTGATTTACCTATTCAAAGTAATTTACGCGAAGGGCTGTCTTTAACAGAATATATCATTTCTTGCTACGGAGCCCGAAAAGGGGTTGTGGATACTGCTGTACGAACCTCGGATGCGGGATATCTTACGCGCCGACTTGTTGAAGTAGTTCAACACATTGTTGTACGTCGAGCAGATTGTGGAACCACCCGAGGGGTTTCCGTAAGTCCTCGAAATGGGGCGATGCCCGAGTCCGAAAGAATTTTTATTCAAACATTAGTTGGTCGTGTATTAGCAGAGGATATCTATATGGGCTCACGGTGCATCGCCACCCGAAATCAAGATATTGGATTTGGGCTTGTCAATCGATTCATAACCTTTCAAACACAAATACTATTTATTCGAACTCCTTTTACTTGTAGGAGTACATCTTGGATCTGTCGATTATGTTATGGTAGGAGTCCCACTCATGGCGACCTGGTCGAGTTGGGAGAAGCTGTAGGTATTATTGCGGGTCAATCCATTGGAGAACCGGGGACTCAACTAACATTAAGAACTTTTCATACTGGAGGAGTCTTCACGGGTGGTACTGGAGAACATGTACGAGCCCCGTCGAATGGAAAAATCCAATTTAATGAAGATTTCGTTCATCCCACGCGTACACGTCACGGGCATCCTGCTTTTCTATGTTCTATAGCCTTATATGTCACTATTGAGAGTGAGGATATTCTACATAATGTAACTATTCCACCTAAGAGTTTTCTTTTGGTTCAAAATAATCAATATGTCGAAGCAGAACAAGTAATTGCTGAAATTCGCGAGGTACCATACACTTTGAATTTGAAAGAGAGAGTTCAAAAACATATTTATTCTGACTCAGAGGGAGAAATGCACTGGAGTAATGATGTGTACCACGCATCCACATTTACATATTGTAATGTTCATCTTTTACCAAAAACAAGTCATTTATGGATATTATCGGGAGGTTCGTGGAGATCCAGTGCAGTCCCCTTTTCACCGCACAAGGATCAAGATCAAATGAATATTTATTCCCTTTCTGTAGAACGAGGGTCAATTTCGACTCTCTCGGTGAATAATGATCCACTAAGATACAAATTACTTCGTTCCTATTTTTCTGGTAAAAAAAAAGAAGACAAGATTCCTAATTATTCAGAACCCGTCCAGTGGAATCTCATATACCCGGCGATTTTACACGGGAATTCTCAGTTATTGGGAAAAAGGCGAGGAAATAGATTTCTCGTTCCAATCCAATCGATTCAAGAACGAAAGAAAGAGTTAATGCCCCATTCAGGTATCTCGATTGAACTACCAATAAATGGTATTTTCCGTAGAAATAATAGTATTTTTGCTTATTTCGATGATCCCCGATACAGAAGAAAGAGTTCGGGAATTACTAAATATGGGACTCTGGGCGTGCATTCAATCGTTAAAAAAGAGGATTTTATTGAGTCTCGACCAATAAAAGAATTGAAGTCAAAATACCAAATGGAACTAGATCTATTTTTTTTCATTCCCGAAGAAGTGCATATTTTACCCGAATCTTCTTTGATAATGATACGAAATAATAGTCTCATTGGAATAGATACACGAATTGCTTTCAATATAAATACAAGAAGCTACGCGGACGGATTAGTCCGAATGGAGAGAAAAAAAAAGAGAATTGAACTGAAAATCTTTTCAGGAGATATTCATTTTCCTGGGGAGACCGATAAGATATCCCGACACAGTGGGATCTTGATACCTCCCGGAAAAGTAAACATCGATTTTAAGGACTCTAAAAAATGGAAAAATTGGATCTATGCCCAACGGATCACATCTACTAAGAAAAAGTATTTTGTTTTAGTTCGCCCTGTAGTGACATATAAGATATCAGATGGTCTAAATTTACCAACACTCTTCCCTCCGGATTTTTTACAAGAAAGGGATAATATGCAACTTAGAGTTGTCAATTATATTGTTTATGGAAATGCCAAGCCCATTCAAGGAATTTCTGATACAAGTATTCAATTAATTCGGACTTGTTTCATTTTGAATTGGAACCAAGACACAAAAAGGTCTTCTATCGAGGAGGTCTGTACTTCTTTTATTGAAGTAAGTACAAATGGTTTGATTCGAGCTTTCCTAAGAATCGACTTAGTAAAATCCGCTATTTCGTATCGCAGAAAAAGGAATGATCTCTCAGGTTCAGGATTCATTGCCGATAATGTATCAGATCAGACCAACATCAATCCTTTTTATTCCATTTATAAAAAGAGAAAAACGGAACAATCACTTAACCACCAAAATCACGGAACTATTCGCACATTGTTAAATAACAATAAGGAATATCCTTCCTTGATAATTTTATCACCATCTAATTGTTTCCGAATGGACCTATTCAACGATATAAAATATCCCAATGTGAAAAACGAATTCATTTCAACAGATTCTCTAATTAAAATTAGGAATTCGATCGGACCGTTAGGAACGGTCCTTAATTTTTTGAATTCTTATTCCTTTTATTATTTATTAACTCATAATCCGATCTTGATAACTAAGTATCTTCAACTTGAAAATTTAAAACGGACTTTTCAAGTGCTTAAATATTATTTAATGGATGAAAATGGGATAATTTCAAATCGTGATCCGTCCAGTAAAATCGTTTTCAATTTATTCAATTTGAATTGGTATTTTCTCCATCAAAGTTATTGTCCTAATTATTGGGAAGAACGACCCACAATAATTAGTCTCGGTCAGTTTATTTGTCAAAATGGATATATAGCCAAAAAAGGACCCCCTTTAAAATCGGGTCAAGTTTTGCTTGTTCAAGTTGACTTTGTAGTAATAAGATTGGCTAAACCTTATTTTGCCACTCCGGGAGCAACCGTTCATGGACATTATGGAGAAATCTTTTACGAAGGAGATACATTAGTTACATTTATATATGAAAAATCGAGATCCGGTGATATAACGCAAGGTCTTCCAAAAGTGGAACAGGTCTTAGAAGTGCGTTCAATTGATTCAATATCAATGAACCTAGAAAAAAGAATTGAGGGTTGGAACGAGCATATAACAAAAATTCTTGGAATTCCTTGGGGATTCTTGATTCGAACTGAGCTGACTATAGTGCAAAGTCGTATATCGTTGGTTACTAAGATACAAAAGGTTTATCGATCCCAAGGGGTGCAAATTCATAATAGGCACATAGAGATTATTGTACGCCAAATAACATCAAAAGTGTTGGTTTCCGAGGATGGAATGTCGAATGTTTTTTTACCCGGAGAACTAATTGGATTGTTGCGAGCGGAACGAACAGGGCGCGCTTTAGAAGAAGCGATCTGTTACCGCGTTATCCTATTGGGAATAACAAGAGCATCTTTGAATACTCAAAGTTTCATATCGGAAGCGAGTTTTCAAGAAACTGCTCGAGTTTTAGCCAAAGCAGCTCTTCGTGGTCGTATCGATTGGTTGAAAGGTCTAAAAGAGAATGTTGTTATAGGTGGGATGATCCCCGTTGGGACCGGATTTAAAAGATTACTGCGGCAACATAAGAATAAGAGCATTCCCTTGAAAAGTCAAAAGAAGAGTTTTTTCGAGGGGGAAATACGAGATATTTTGTTCCACCACGCAGGCTTATTTGGTTCGTGCCGTTCAAAAGAATTTCCATGATACACCTGAGGAATCATTTAGATCATATATCATTTAATGATTCCTAAAAAAAGTGGAGTAATACTTACTTTCTTTTGTTTTGGAATTCAATTTCCATTTGAAAAACTCTTTCTATATGGTCTTGGGGGGATAATGGAAATTCAGATAATAATGAATAAAGGTTAGCGATTTGAATTGTGTATTGACATCGATACGTCCAATCCACGGTAGAAGAAAAGGTTCCGTCGGAACAATTGGTTAGTTCAAGACAACCTCGTCACTTTTTTTTAAACAAAAAAGAAAGAGGAAGTGTGGGAAGAAATGACAAGAAGATATTGGAACATAAATTTGGAAGAGATGATGGAAGCAGGAGTGCATTTTGGTCATGGAACTAGGAAATGGAATCCGAGGATGTCGCCTTATATTTCTATCAAGCGTAAAGGTATTCATATCACAAATCTTACTAAAACGGCTCGTTTTTTATCAGAAGCTTGTGATTTAGTTTTTGATGCAGCAAGTAAGGGAAAAGAGTTTTTAATTGTTGGTACAAAAACTAAAGCAGCCAATTCAGTAGTGCGGGCTGCAATAAGGGCTCGGTGTCATTATGTTAATAAAAAATGGCTCGGTGGCATGTTAACCAATTGGTCCACTACAGAAACTCGACTTCATAAGTTCCGGGACTTGAGAATCGAACAAAAGATGGGGAAATTCTACTGTCTTCAAAAAAAAAGAGACGCAGCTATGTTCACGAGACAATTATCCCACTTGCAAACATATCTGGGCGGGATTAAATATATGACGGGGTTACCCGATATTCTAATTATCGTTGATCAACAAGAAGAATATACAGCTCTTCGAGAATGTATCACTTTGGGAATTCCAACAATTTGCTTAATCGATACAAATTGTGATCCCGACTTTGCAGATATTTCAATTCCCGCAAATGATGACGCTATAGCTTCAATCCGATTAATTCTTAATAAATTAGTATTCGCAATTTGTGAGGGTCGTTCTAACTATATACGAAATACGTAATTAATAATAAGATAGAATTTTTTTTTGAACTCCTGAAATTTATGGAATCGTTTACTATTCTCGAATTTGATTAGATTATATAAATGAGATAAAAATGAGTGGGGATATTATGTTATTAGTTCGTATCAAAAAATTCAAATAAGCAAGTCGAAAAAGAGATGGTTGAATTAAAATAATTTCCTGGACTTTCAATTTCTGTCAGAGGGTAATATGAATGTTCTATCATGTTCCACCAACACACTCAAAGTGTTATACGAAATATCGGGTGTAGAAGTAGGCCAACATTTCTATTGGCAAATAGGAGGGTTTCAAGTCCATGGCCAAGTACTTATTACTTCTTGGGTTGTAATTGCTATTTTATTAGTTTCAGCCAGTATAGCTGTTCGGAATCCACAAACCATTCCGAATGACGGGCAGAATTTCTTTGAATATGTCCTTGAATTCATTCGAGACGTGAGCCAAACCCAGATTGGAGAAGAATATGGTCCATGGGTTCCTTTTATAGGAACTATGTTCCTATTTATTTTTGTTTGTAATTGGTCAGGGGCTCTTTTACCATGGAAAATCATCCAGTTACCCCATGGAGAGTTAGCCGCACCCACGAATGATATAAATACTACTGTTGCTTTAGCTTTACTCACCTCAGTAGCCTATTTCTATGCGGGTCTTAGCAAAAAAGGATTAGGTTATTTCAGTAAATACATTCAACCTACTCCAATCCTTTTACCCATTAACATCTTGGAAGATTTTACAAAACCCTTATCGCTTAGTTTTCGACTTTTCGGAAATATTTTAGCCGATGAATTAGTAGTTGTTGTTCTTGTTTCTTTAGTACCTTCAGTAGTTCCTATACCTGTCATGTTCCTTGGATTATTTACAAGTGGGATTCAAGCTCTTATTTTTGCAACTTTAGCCGCCGCTTATATAGGAGAATCCATGGAGGGTCATCATTGACTTCAATTCAAAAAATAATTATTTTTTGAATTGAGACCCATGGATCTAAGATCAAAAAAAGTTGGTTTACATTCTGTAAGAAACACATGTATATGGGATATTAGATATTGAATAGTTATATATGACCGAAAAAATATCTAATACCCCCCCCCTAATACTATGAATTTCAATATAGACGTCTTTGGTTTTTGATTCCTAAGAATCCAACTTAAAAAAGCGATAGAGAATCGGTTCTGATGATTCAATAATATTATTCGATTACTTCAATTTTGAGTTTTTAGTTACTCTGTTTGGATGAAACTGCGTGATGGAATAATTCATCTATAATTCATTGAATGATTGTATCATTAACCATTTTTTTTTGTGAGAAATTTAACTTATCATGAATCCACTAATTTCTGCCGCTTCTGTTATTGCTGCTGGGTTAGCTGTCGGACTTGCTTCTATTGGACCTGGGGTTGGCCAAGGAACTGCTGCGGGCCAAGCTGTAGAGGGGATCGCAAGACAACCCGAGGCGGAGGGAAAAATACGAGGTACTTTATTGCTTAGTCTGGCTTTTATGGAAGCATTAACAATTTATGGATTGGTTGTCGCTTTAGCGCTGTTATTTGCGAATCCTTTTGTTTAATCTTGTCTTAAACACTTAAACAATCACAAATATATAGATATAGAAAATTTTGACTTATTTTTTTTGTCTGAATTTATTTTAGCCAGGACTTATACTTTGCTCCTTGCTTTTTTGAATTATATCAATAATTCACTCCTACAATTTACAATGGGGGACACTAATCCCTGCTCGGGAAGGAAAGATTTAAGGATGAGTAATTAGCATAGCGATCCGCTTTCTTCCTTCCCGTTCTTAGAAATTGAAACTTAAGGAGTCTTCTAACAAACGAAATATTCCGAAATTGATACGAAACTTGTAATTTGATAGCTAATTCGAAAATTCTGATAAGTATTATTTTCATTAGGATTAGGAATTTTTTTTTGAAAAAATCCATTTCGAAATCAATTCTATAGATATAAGAAATTCATATAAATCAAATATAAGAATATATAGAAGTAGATATAAGGGAAGTGATACAAAAAAGAAACTCTATTCTTGTTTTTTTATCTATCTGTAAAGGGGATTGTATGAAAAATCTAACCGATTCTTTCCTTTCCTTGGTCCAATGGCCGCTGGCCGGGAGTTTCGGGTTTAATACCGATATTTTAGCAACAAATCCAATAAATCTAAGTGTAGTATTTGGTGTATTGATCTTTTTTGGAAAGGGAGTGTGTGCGAGTTGTTTATTTCAAGAATAGGCTGAACCGGTCCAGCTGCACTTTTTTTTCATTAGTTTCATTTTGACGAGTCAAAATGAAACTAATGAAAAAGATGCATGATCTCGCGAATTACTTATGAATTTTGAAATTGATTGAATTTTATCAATTCATAAAAAATGATATTTTCAATATTTAAGAAACGTAGCATTTCGTAATTCATTGGTAAATCCGCTTTGATTCTCAATCAACCAATAATGCGGGACTAATTATATGGTTAAAGTGAAACCTTTGAAGTCCAAACATAGCATGGTATTCTT